TCCAAGTAAAAATAAGACGAATGGGGTTTCTTTGTTGACATAAGATCTAGTTGTAGAAAGAATCAAAAGTTGTGGATAACTCTTTTTTATCTCTATTCCCGATTACTAATTAAACTAATTAAGAAGTTAAGAAGCCTCTATTAACAAGATAAAAGAGTGAATCCTTCTTTTCGTGAAATTGGGAAAATAAAATGAATTTCCTCTTCCCGTCTTACGTATGTATATATAATTCAAATATAGAAAATATAGATATAGAGTTTTGTATCTTTCTATATCTCCCGAGAATCTCATTTCCATTTTGATTAAGAATCCCCTTTGGGTCGGATTCTAACGAATCTTTCGACTATTTGTAAGAAATTTTTTTTTCTTCTAATTATTAGAAGACAAGAGCAAAAGACGAAGAAAATAATAAAGGCGATTATCATACATATCTTTTACATATCTTTCATGTAGAAAGATGAATAAGTCCATTATATACTCATTTAGATATATACTTAGATCTATACTAATTAAAATTCGAATTTAATAAATATTATATTCATTAATAAAAATTACAATTATTAATTATAATTATTATAAGATATCTTTATAAAAAAAATAAAATAAATAATAATAACAGGTACAAATAGTAAATCGAGGTATCCATTCTATGACAACTTTCGACTTTCCCTCTGTTTTGGTGCCTTTAGTAGGCCTAGTATTTCCGGCAATGGCAATGGCTTCTTTATCTCTTCATGTTCAAAAAAACAAGGCTGTTTAGATCCGACGGGCCCAACTCCCATCTTTTTTTTTTCAAAACTTAGACTTGTATCATAACACATATATCTATTTAGTGGAATATGGTATAACATGCGGCTTCCGCCGAACATAAAGGAAAGGCTCTTATGCCTGCAGAAAGATTATATATGGGTAAAGGAATTCTATCTATTTTCAAATAGATCAGGATCGCTGGATGGCTGAAATGTAAAGTAGGTCTATCTATATCGATGGGATCATACGAAGGGTATGTTATTATTTTAGATCGAACCAATTTGATGAATTACTCCTAAAGGTTCACAGCAAACTAGTACTAGTTGATGAGAGTTACTTCGGAAACAAAAAGAGTAAAGTCTGGGGTATTCTCTCAATTCCAATAAAACGAAACCGGATCAAGCATGAGTTGTCGATCAGAACATATATGGATAGAACCTATAACGGGGTCTCGAAAAACAAGTAATTTCTGCTGGGCCGTTATCCTTTTCTTAGGTTCATTAGGATTCTTATTGGTCGGAACTTCCAGTTATCTTGGTAGAAACTTGATATCTTTATTTCCGTCTCAGCAAATCCTTTTTTTTCCACAAGGGATCGTGATGTATTTCTATGGGATCGCAGGTCTCTTTATTAGCTCCTATTTGTGGTGCACAATTTCGTGGAATGTAGGGGGCGGTTATGATCGATTCGATAGAAAAGAAGGAATAGTGTGTATTTTTCGTTGGGGATTTCCTGGAAAAAACCGTCGCATCTTCCTCCGATTCCTTATAAAAGATATTCAGTCCATCAGAATAGAAGTTAAAGAGGGTATTTATGCTCGTCGTGTCCTTTATATGGACATCAGAGGCCAGGGGGTCATTCCCTTGACTCGTACTGATGAGAATATTACTCCACGGGAAATTGAACAAAAAGCTGCCGAATTGGCCTATTTCTTGCGTGTACCGATTGAAGTATTTTGAGAAATGAGCTGAAAAGAATGAATGCTTTCTCAGCAGGAAGGAAAAACTAAAGAATCCCCCTTTTCTATAACATAACTTAACTGAAGTTTCTTCAGAACACTCATTCGAGTTAAAGAAGACGTATACGGAACAACCATAAAAAACTCTTTTTGTAGTCTTTTATGTGTATGGAAATCTATACAACTCAATTTAATAACAAACAAAACAAAGAACAAATCGAAATAAGGGATTCATGTTATATATCATATAGCAAACCATTTTGAAATATAGAAATTTCCCTCCATTTTTTTTATTCCGGACTCTAAGTAGTCAGTGAAAAATTTTCGAAATATTGGATCGCATAGAGTCGACTAATGAGGCGGGTTCATTAAAAATTAACAGATGAAATGAAAAAATGGCAAAAAAGAAAGCATTCACTCCTCTTTTATATCTTGCATCTCTAGTATTTTTGCCCTGGTGGATTTCTCTCTCATTTAATAAAAGTCTGGAATCTTGGATTACTAATTGGTGGAATACTAGGCAATCTGAAAATGTTTTGAATGATATTCAAGAAAAGGGTATTCTAGAAAAATTCATAGAATTAGAGGAAACCCTTCTCTTGGAGGAAATGATCAAGGAATACTCGGAGACACATCTACAAAACCTTCGTATAGGAATCCACAAAGGAACTATCCAATTAATCAAGATACACAACGAGGATCGTATACATACGATTTTGCACTTCTCGACAAATATAATCTGTTTCGTTATTCTAAGCGGTTATTCTGTTTTGGGTAATGAAGAACTTGTTA